TATATTTATTTAATTTAATTAAGTATTTTTATTATATAAAAGAGCATTTAACGAATATCTTGGTAAGAAATATAAGGACGTCGCGCGACGAAACTTTACACGTAAGCACAAGCTTGTGATGTGTAGGTCTCCTACAAGAAAACTTTAACTTTTTAACAAAAACAATGTGAATTGAACCATCTTAGTAACATTGACAATAAAAATCAAAAGAGACTTTACTAGTAATGGTGAATGAACGTAAAGATAGCTTAATTTAAACGAACATTTGGAAGTATCTTAAAAAGGTTCAAGTCCTGTACAATAGATTCGTTATTTTTATAAGTAGTGTGAAGCTTATTTTGCATGAAAAAAGGAGAACCACCTTCTAAGCTTAAAAAATTTCTTAACCGATAGTGAACGAGTACCGTGAGGGAAAGATAAAAAATTTCGAAAGAAATTTATTAATTTAAAATTGAATGTTTATAAGTTTTTGAAATTTTAAACATAAAAATAACAAAGTGCCTTTTGCATAATGAGTCAGTAAGTTAAATAGCATAGCAAGCTAAACTTTAACTTTTAAGCGTTGAAAAGTTATGTTATTTAAACCTGAAGCCAAGTGATCTAATTGAAAGCAGGTTGAAACTTTACTAACATATTGTTGAAGACCGAACTCGTACATGTAGCAAAATGTAGAGATGACTTTTAGTTAGGGGCGAAAGACCAATCAAACTTGGCGATAGCCGGTTTTTCACGAAACGTATTTTAGTACTACGTTACCAACGTAAATTAAAGGTAAAGTACTTACTAAATAAGGGGGTCTAAAAACTTACCAAGTTTAGTTTAACTCAGAATTTTAATTTAATTTAGGTAGCAGACAGTCTTTAAGCGATAAGGTTTAAAGACAAAAGGAAAACAATCCAGATCGTATGTTAAGACCTCAAAATTATAATTTAGTGAAAAAAATTACTATTCTAAACAAATAAAAAGGATAGGCTTAGAAGCAGCCTTTCATTGTAGAAAGCGTTTTAGCTCAATATTTTTTCAATAGTAATTAAAAATGAAAGGAGACTTTAAATTATATGTCGATACAACGAATCAAATATATACTATTTGATGGTAGTGAAACGTTCTGTTTTAAATGTATTAAATGATAAATTGATACTAAATTTCAGAAGTGCTAATGCTGACATGAGTAGCGTAAACTGTATAGAAATTACAGTCACTTAATATCAAAGGTTTTCAATGCAATTTTTTACACATTGAGTTAGTCGGTCCTTAAAAGAAGAGTGAAAACTGTACTTGACAGGAAAAAATACCAATTATATGCAATATTTTGTTAAAAAAATTACTTAAACTATACGTTTGAAAAGGTAAAACGTATAAAATTACTTAATTTTCAAGAAAAAATTATAATTTTTAGGCCGTACTAAAACCGACACAGGTAGATTAAAAGTGAATGAATAAATTATATTGAAGGAACTCGGCAAATTTACTCTGTATGTTCGCTATAAAGAGGGCTGGATACATCCAGCGACATAAACAAAGAAGTAACGACTGGTTACCAAAACCACAGGACTCTGCAAATTGCTAAAACCGTATAGAGTCTGACGTCTGCCCAGTGCTTAAAAGCGATAAATCTAGGTTTAAGCTTAGATTTCAACCTTAAGTAAACGGCGGTTCTAACTATAAGAATCCTTAGGTAGCGAAATTCCTTGACGGGTAAATTCCGTCCCGCATGAATGACGTCACGATTGCTTCACTGTCTCCAATATAAATTCAGCGAAATTACAAAATCCATGAAAATGTGGATTACCTGCAGTAAGACGGAAAGACCCTAGATCCTTTACTCTATTTTTATATCGTAAAAGAAAAATAAAAGTATAGAATAAGTGGGAGTATTAAGATACAAAATTTGAAATACCACTCTTTTATAAAACTTTTACTTATTTGTTAAAAACAAAAACTGTATAAAAAAGGGAGTTTACTTGGGACGAGTACCTCCTAAAATGTAACGGAGGTGTACAAAGGTAAGTTACAATTACTTAAATAAAGTAATAAAGCGTGTAACGGCAAAAACTTGCTTAACAAAGAGATTGATAAATCAACTTGAAACGAAAGTTTGTCGTAGTGATCCGGTACGTATGCGTGGAAATAGTACCGCTTAACAAATAAAAGGAACTCTAGGGATAACAGATTCATCGTGGTTAAGAGTTCTTATTGATGCCACGGTTTGATACCTCGATGTCGACTCATCTTATCCTGAAATTGAAGCAGATTTCAAGGGTCTAGTTGTTCGCTAGTTAAAAAGGTACGTGAGTTGGGTTCAGAACGTCGTGAGACAGTTCGGTCCCTATCTGCTGCAGGAGTGAAAAGAATAAAATCTGTTTTTAGTACGAGAGGACCAAAACAGTTTAACCACTGGTGTATTGGTTGTTAAACCTTTAACAATGCCAAGTAGCTAAGTTAAATAGCATTTAAATGTTGAAAGAATCAAAAACATTAAACTTATTTTATCACTTTTCGTGAGGTTTCTAAAAGATAATTAGATAGATCGTTTTAAAGTATGTTATTTAGTGATAAAAAGCTTATAAAAACGAACGAAGCCCATAAAAAATTACTTAATTTAATTAAATACTATAATATGTCACAAAAAATTAACCCCACTAGTCTAAAACTAGGTATTTTACAATTATGAAACTTTAATTTACCAAAGTATGGAAAACAATTTAAAAATTATAAAAGACGTATACAAATATATAAATATATTTGTTATTACGTAAAACATGTTTTAAGGAGCCATAAACTACTTTTAAATAAAATTAATATAAGATGTATTAATCAACAAGTACTTATCACAGTATCCTTATTTTGTTTACAACCAAACTTTAATTTACTGAATAAGAACTTTTTGTTAAATACTATATTTAACTGATTAAGAACCCCTTTAATTTTACACTTTTACCAAACTTTTTCTTTAAATTCATCATCTTTTTTATTAAGTAATTATATAACATACTTAATAAAAGAAAAAAATATTTCTGCAAAAAAACTTTTACAACAAGTTTATTTGCTTTTAAAATCACAGTCAAAAAATCCGAAACTTGTTTACACAATTTCAGGTGTACGAATAGTAAATTTAAAAGGATTCAAAATTCAATTTTCTGGCTGCTTTGAAGCTTCTAGAAGCCAGATGGCGAAAATAATTAAATGTAACTTCGGGTCTGTACCTTTAACTAAGTTAAATGGTTTCATTGATTATTCTAGTAATACAGTCTTTACAAAGTTCGGCACCTGCGGTTTAAAAATCTGGTTATTCTACGAATTCAAATCTTTTTAAAATGAATATAACTAAAAAATCACATAAAACATACTTAAAATCTTCGTCACATACACGACATATCTTAAGATTCGGCACCTATGGTTTTAAAATTATGTCAACTGTTGTGTTAACAACTGAACAAATCCAATCATTCAATCGAGTTTTACTAAAAAATACAAAAAATAAAACCACCTCTTCGAAAACTTGTAAACTTTGAAGTTTAATAAAAACCAACAAAGCTTTAACAAAGCTCAGTTTAGAATCCAGGATGGGAAAGGGAAAGGGTTCTATCTATACGGAATCTGTATTTCTGAAAAGTGGGTCAATTATCTATGAATTTAAGAACTACAAAAAACATCAAATAATTGACTTGTTCAATCTTTTTAAAAAACAAATCCCTTGTACCAAGTTAAAGTTAGTGCACAAAAAATAAAAAAGAGAGAGAAACCTAAAGGTTAGGTGTTAGTCTGTCGCACTAAATATTGCGGGTTCGAGTCTCGTCTCTCTCGATTATATCGATTTAAGATTAGTAAAGAATCACTATTTATAAAATAAAATAAAATGCAATTTCATTTTACACAATGAGTATTCCGTTGAATATTTTCAACAAATCATAAAGATATAGGTACCTTATACTTAATTTTTGGAGCGTTTTCTGGCGTAATTGGAGCATGTATTTCATTATTAATTCGTATGGAATTAGCTCAACCAGGAAACAACTTATTATTAGGAAACCATCAAATTTATAATGTATTAATTACAGCTCACGCTATTCTAATGATCTTCTTTTTAGTTATGCCTGTTATGATAGGAGGTTTCGGTAATTGACTTGTTCCTATTATGATCGGAAGCCCAGATATGGCATTCCCTCGTTTAAACAATATTAGCTTTTGATTATTACCTCCTGCGTTATTCCTTTTATTAACATCGTCACTTGTTGAAGTTGGGGTAGGAACTGGTTGAACAGTGTATCCTCCCTTAAGTTCAATACAAAGTCATTCTGGTGCGGCTGTAGATTTAGCAATTTTTAGTTTACATATAGCAGGAGCTTCTTCAATATTGGGAGCTGTTAATTTTATCTCAACAATTTTAAACATGCGCAATCCCGGACAGAGTATGTATAGAATGCCTCTATTTGTATGATCAATTTTAGTTACCGCACTGCTATTACTTTTAGCTGTACCAGTTTTAGCAGGAGCTATAACTATGCTTTTAACTGATCGAAATTTTAATACATCCTTCTTCGATCCTGCAGGAGGCGGAGATCCTATTTTGTACCAACACCTCTTCTGATTTTTCGGACATCCTGAAGTATACATTTTAATTCTTCCAGGGTTTGGTATGATTAGTCATATTGTTTCAACATTCTCTAGAAAACCTGTTTTTGGTTATATAGGTATGGTATACGCAATGGTATCAATAGGCGTACTAGGTTTTATAGTTTGGGCGCACCACATGTATACAGTAGGTTTAGACGTGGACACACGTGCTTATTTCACAGCAGCAACCATGATTATTGCAGTACCTACCGGTATAAAAATATTTAGTTGAATTGCAACAATGTGGGAAGGTTCTATTCATTTTAAAACGCCAATGCTATTTGCGATAGGCTTTATTTTTTTATTCACCATAGGAGGTTTAACAGGTATTGTCCTAGCAAATTCAGGGTTAGATATAAGTTTACACGATACGTACTATGTTGTAGCGCATTTTCATTATGTTCTATCAATGGGCGCCGTCTTTGCTATTTTTGCAGCGTTTTATTATTGATTTGGTAAAATTACAGGTGTTCAGTACCCAGAACTCTTAGGCCAAATCCATTTTTGATCAACTTTTATAGGTGTAAATTTAACTTTTATGCCAATGCATTTCTTAGGTTTAGCGGGTATGCCTCGTCGTATACCAGATTATCCTGACGCGTATGCTGATTGAAATTTAGTAGCTTCTTATGGATCATATGTTGCTTTATTAAGTACTCTATTCTTTTTTTATATAGTTTACGTTTCCCTTACAACACTTAAACCTTGTCTAAATAACCCTTGAGACTTTGGTAAAAACGCTGTTCAAAACGCTTCTACGTTAGAATGAGTTGTGACATCACCACCAGCTTACCATACATTTGAAGAAATGCCTTTAATTTGCGAAACGCAAAAATAAATAATATATACATGATTAATCTTTTCAGAAACCTTTTTCCTTTTATAGTTTTTTTACCAACTTTTTCCTTTGCTGACACTACAGAAAACTGACAATTAGGTTTTCAAGACCCAGCAACACCTATAATGGAAGGTATTATTAATTTACACCACGATTTAATGTTTTTTATATGTGTAATTTCAATTTTTGTTACTTGAATGTTATTCAGAACGTTATGACACTTCAGTTATTTAAATAATCCAAATCCTTCTTCTTTAACACATGGTACATTAATTGAAATGGTATGGACTATTACACCTGCTTTCATCTTACTTATTATTGCAGTACCTTCATTTTCATTATTGTATGCTATGGATGAAGTTATTTCACCTGCAATTACTATTAAAACTTTAGGTCATCAATGGTATTGAACTTATGAATACTCTGATTATATAAATGAAGATAATGAGTTTATTGAGTTTGATAGTTACATGCTTCCAGAAGAAGATCTTGAACTAGGGCAACTTAGACTTCTTGAAGTAGATAATCGTATGGTAATACCTGTAAATACCCATATTAGAGTAATTGTTTCAGCTGCGGATGTATTACACAGTTGAGCTGTACCTTCTTTAGGTGTGAAGTGCGACGCTATACCTGGCAGATTAAACCAAACTTCATTGTTTATTAAACGAGAAGGTGTCTACTATGGGCAGTGTAGTGAAATATGTGGTATCAACCATGGGTTTATGCCTATTGTTGTAGAAGCTGTTCCTTTAAAAAACTATGTAAACTGAATTTCTACTAAATTAACAGAATAGATCCTTAAGTATACATGAGATTATCTTTTTCACAATTATTTTTACTAATTATACTACTCATTCTTCTATTTACTAATAAAACGTTTTTAATAAAACGTTTTGTAAAGAATATAACTTCCTTTTTTAAAACTATAAAAAACCATTCTATTCGAAAATAATTTAAAAATATGATTTTATTATCTAAAGTTTCAAAAACCTTGCAAAGACACCCTTTTCATTTAGTTGATCCAAGCCCTTGACCTTTTGTTGCAGCTTTCTCAGCTTTCTCATGTGCTGTAGGTGCTACTATGTATATACACGCGTATAGGCAAGGCTCCCTCGTTTTATCCACCAGTTTTATAATGTTGCTATTGACTATGTTTGTATGATGACGTGATGTAATTAGAGAATCTACATTTGAAGGACACCACACAGGTATTGTACAACAAGGTTTAAGATACGGAGTCCTACTATTCATTGTCTCTGAAATTTTATTTTTCTTCGCGTTTTTCTGAGCGTTTTTTCATAGTAGTTTAGCCCCCACAGTAGAAATAGGATCTATCTGACCTCCTAATGGTATAACTGTTTTAAATCCGTGAGAAGTGCCTTTTTTAAATACATTAATTTTATTATTATCGGGTTGTACTGTTACTTGAGCACACCATGCAATGGTAAGCAATCAACGTACCGAAGGGTTACTAGGGTTACTATTTACTGTAATTTTGGCGACTATTTTTACCTCACTACAAGCTTTTGAATATAATATGGCTGATTTTAGGTTATCTGACGGTATATATGGTTCAACATTTTATATGGCGACTGGATTTCATGGATTTCACGTATTTATAGGAACTATATTCTTAGTAGTTTGTACTATACGATTATTTCAGTATCAATTAACGCAACAACACCATTTTGGTTTTGAAGCAGCAGCTTGATATTGACATTTTGTAGATGTGGTATGACTTTTTTTATTTGTTTCTATTTATTGATGAGGAGGTTCTTAAATTATTAAAAAATGATAAATATACTTTTAATATTATTTTTATTTATATTTTTAAGCTATAAAAATATATTACTACTAAACGAAGAGTCGTTAATTTTATTGTGTTTCATTACATTTGTTTCATTAATTTTAAATAAATTTGGTACTACTATAACCACTTCATTGACTTCTCAGTCAAAAAATATAGAGATTGTACTAAAGCAATCTCTAGAACAATTTTCTACTCTCTTACACAAATTTTTATTATTAAACCAAAAACCAAAAAAACTTATCTCTAAATTTCATAAATTAGGTGATTATTACTACAATTTAGTATCCGTTTTAGGTAATAAGTTACCTAAATACAAAGAATTACAATTAAATACTGCTTATAAAAACCGATTAGTGTTCTTAAATAAAGTTGAGCAACAAACAATAAAACTCCTTGCAGTAATAATTGTTAAAAAGTTAGCCAAAATTATTAAATTAAAACAATTTTACTCTTCAAATTTAAAAATAAATTATTTTTTATGTTTAAAATCAATCAATTTACGCGAATATATTCATTTAATTATTCCTAATAATAAATAATATTTAACGCAAAGCGAATATAGATAAATTGGTAAAGTCACTAATCTTCCACATTAGTTAATTACGGGTTCGAGTCCCGTTATTCGCTTAATGGTGTATCGCCAAATCAGGTAAGGCATTGGTTTTTGACACCATCATCTAGAGGTTCGAATCCCCTTACACCAGTACTAAATTTATGATATAGGTAACAATTTATTTGCTCGCTTGGTGAAAAAGGTAAACACGATGGATTTAAAATCCGTTCTCAAGGAGAGTTACTGGTTCAAGTCCAGTAGCGAGTAATTTTTTAAACCAAAAAATTTATTAATTTATTAAAAACAAATGCAATTACTTAAAAAACCTCTTATCTCGGTAATTAATAACCATCTTATTAATTACCCAACTCCTATAAATATTCATTACGCTTGAAACTTTGGTTTTTTAGCTTCAATGTGTTTAATTATTCAAATTCTTACAGGTATTTTTTTAGCAATGCATTACACCCCTCAGGTAGACCTAGCATTTGCTAGCCTTGAGCATATTATGAGAGATGTTAATTACGGTTGATTACTACGTTATGCCCATGCAAATGGAGCTTCAATGTTTTTTATAGTTGTGTACACTCATATGTTTCGTGGGTTATATTTTGGATCTTACACAAAACCCCGTCATTTAGTATGGGTGACTGGTGTAGTCATACTTCTATTAATGATTTTAACTGCGTTTATAGGTTATGTGCTACCTTGAGGTCAAATGAGTTTATGGGGTGCTACCGTAATTACTAATTTAGTTTCAGCAGTTCCTATAGTAGGAGACTCTTTAGTTGCTTGGTTATGAGGAGGTTTTTCTGTTGATAACGCAACTTTAAACCGTTTTTATAGTTTTCATTATTTATTTCCATTTATAATTGCTGCACTTAGTTTAGTACATTTAGCTTTATTACACCAAGATGGTTCTGGCAACCCATTAGGTATAGAATCTTCTGTTGATAAGATAGTAATGTACCCTTATTTTATTGTTAAAGACCTTTTTGGTTTGATCATTTTTGCGCTTTTGTTTGCAAGTTTTGTCTACTTCTACCCAAATACTTTAGGCCATCCTGATAATTATATAGAAGCAAATCCTATGGTTACCCCTGCACATATTGTACCAGAATGATATTTCTTACCTTTTTATGCGATCTTACGAAGCATACCTCATAAGTTGGGAGGGGTGTTGGCTATGGTTTCTGCAATTGCTGTATTAGCTTTATTACCATGAATTCATAGTACTGAAGTTAGAAGTTCTAGATTTAGGCCGCTTTATAGAATATTTTACTATATAATTATAACCTGTTGTCTTATATTAGGTTGAATTGGCGGAATGCCTGTAGAAGAACCGTATGTTATAATAGGCCAAATTGCTAGTATTTATTATTTTTTATATTTCTTAGTAATTTTACCTTTTTTAGGAAAGTTAGAAAAATTTCTTTTATTGTATAAATAAGAGATACATAAACTTATGTATCTCTTATTTACATTAAAAATATAGGTAGAGGGACTCGAACCCTCAAAACAACTACGTTATTAGATTCTAAATCTAACATGTTTACCAAATTTCATCATACCTATTTACGTAATTTAATAAATTTAATAACTCCTCTAGGATCTCGTATTAATTGAGTACTTATCTGCTGTTTTTTAACAATAGAACGTTGGTGCATTGTTAGAACGATTGCGCCTATCATAGCAACTAATAAAATTAATCCACACACTAAAAAAAGTATACAAAATTTTGTATATAAAAAAGTTCCTATAACTTCAATATTACTTAAGTAATTGTTTTCAACTAACCAAGGTATATAAACTAAGTAATTGTTTTCAACTAAAGCTACATGATTATCTATACTGCTAATAATTTGACTTATAAGTATCAAAAAAATTACCATACCTATAGGTATGGTCGAAAAATTATCTATCTTTATAGGGTTAGTTTTTATATTCAACATCATTACGACAAATAGGAATAATACAGCAATTGCACCTACATACACAATTAAAAACATAAAAGAAAAGAATTCTGCGCCTAAAACTAATAACAAGCCTGCAACATTGCAAAAAACAACAATTAAAAATAATACTGAATGTACAGCATTAGATAGTGTTACTACCATAATGGCAGATATGATAGAAAAACTACCAAAAAAGTAAAAAATAAGAGTCTCTATATTCATTTTAAAAAATTTTAACATATTGGTCACAAAGCGGAAAAAGGGACTCGAACCCTCAATAACAACCTTGGCAAGGTTATACTTTACCAATTAAGTTATTTCCGCATTTGGCGAGGGGAGCTTGGCAAGGTTGAGCAGTAGATTGTGAATCTAAAGGACGTGGGTTCAAATCCCATTCTTCGCCTTAAAAAAGTTTGTGTTTTAGTAGTGCAATAGCTTTACCAGGATTTAATGATTTAGGGCAAGTTTTACTGCAGTTCATAATTGTATGACAACGAAATAAACGCATTTTATGATTTAGAAAATTTAAACGTTCAGTTGTTTGATCATCTCGACTATCAACTACTCATCTGTAAGCTTGTAAAAGGACAGCGGGCCCTAAGTACTTATCCTGGTTCCACCAATAACTAGGACAGCTTGAAGAACAGCATGCGCACAAAATACACTCATATAAACCATCCAATTCTAATCTATCTACTTTTGATTGTAAATTTTCATTAGTTTGATCCTTAAATATTTTTGTAGATTTTAATCATGGTTTTATTGATTTATACTGCGAATAAAAATTTGTTAAGTCTGGTATTAAATCTTTTATAACATACATATGTGGTAAAGGGTAAATGGTTATAAACTTAGTACTCGATTTAATTGATTTTAAACAAGCTAAAGAATTTGTACCATCAATATTCATAGAACAACTTCCACATATACCTTCTCTGCAAGACCTACGAAATGTAAGAGTAGAATCGTAATATTGTTTAATATAAATAAGAGTATCTAAAACCATAGGTCCTGTACGATTTAATGATATAGGATAAATCGAAAACCATGGTTTTCGATTTACGTGAGGGTTTCAACGGTAAACCCTTAAAAATTTTTCTTTAGACGTGGGTTTACTTGAAATAATAGAAGGTTTAACTTTTAAATTTTGGTTTAAAAAGTTCATATTATATAACTATTTTTTGTATAATAAACAATAAATATACAAATATAATAACACTGACATATCTTGCAGTACTATGAATTAAATTAATTGATAAGTTAAAACTTAGGTCTCAGCTTATATGTCTTAAACCATTTAACAAATGGTACAAAAAAATTGTAGTGAAGTTTAAAATAAAAGTGTTTTGTACCCACATCTTAATATTTATGTGGTTTAACATAAAATTAAATGTAGGGTAGGAAGAAAGTTTTAATAGTGATAGAAAAATTACCAAAGAAATAATAAGACTTATAGCTGTAAAGCGATGTCAAATTGAGTAAGTTGATGTAAGTTGACTTGTATAAATTGTTAAATGGGGAGATAGGGGCCTATTAAAAATTCTAAACGATGTTTTATTTTTCACTAGATTAAGTATTTAATATCTGTTTTATTTTGTCCAGAGTAGGATTCGAACCCACGACACAAGAATCTTCAACTCTATGCTCTAACCTCTGAGCTATCCAGACATAAATTAGGTAAGATAGGATTCGAACCTATGATGGGACTACCATAACAATTTTCAAAATTGACGCCTTAAACCACTCAGCCACTTACCTGCTATTAGGGTAGTAGGATTCGAACCTACATTCTTTTATGCCCAAGACAAACACGATAACCATTTCGCCATACCCTAATAGATAATATTTATGTAAATAATATTAAAAAGGCCATCATTAACGCGAATAAGGCAACAGCTTCAGTTAACGCAAAGCCTAAAATTGTATAACCAAATAATTGTTGTTTTAAAGAGGGGTTGCGTGCGTAAGCCATAACTAATGACCCGAACACAATACCAACACCTGCGCCAACACCTGTTAAACCAATTGTAGCTAAACCTGCACCGATCATTTTTGCACTTTGAAGAGTAACATTCATTTTATTTTATTTTATTTTAGTTATATTTATGAAAGCTAGAATCAGATTCGAACTGATCTAAAAAGATTTGCAATCTTTTACATAACCACTATGTTATCTAGCCTAAAATATAAAAGCTAGCGAAAGAAGGATTCGAACCTACGACTTTTGGATTATGATTCCAACGTTCTGACCAAACTGAACTATTTCGCCTTTAATTAAATTCTTCGTGTACGAAGCTTTTTACACCCATTATGAGGTATAATTAAATTTTCTTGAATTGATAAAATAGTAAACCCGATGGTTTTTAACGACTTAATAAAAAAAAATTTTGATTTATTGGTACCTTTTATTTTTAAATAAATATTTGTAGAATTTATCTTGGTACTATAATTATACAATAATTTAGTAGTATTAGTTATCGAAGAAGTCGTAATTTTTTTGGTACCTCGCATTTTTTTGGTACCTACAGTAGCCCAATTTAGAGGACTACCCTTTACGTTAGTTAAAGTACATATAATATTATTATTTTTAAAAAAAATAAATAGTATTAATAGATTTTTATTTGATAATTTCATGATATTTAAGATTTTTGTAACGATCTAAAGTTTCCGTATAGAAGTAAATTTAGAAAAGATTAAACTGCTTTCGAGTTCGGTAAGGGATCGTGCATTTTTAATTTAACTTTTAAAGTTACAAAAGAATAAATTATTCCCATTCTAAAGCTCCCTTATATCACTCATAGACAAAACCAATTGTTAAAACAATTAAGAAAATAATCATGCTTCAATAACCAAAAATTGGAAGTTTATTTAGTACTATGGATCAAGGAAATAAAAAACTTACTTCTAAATCAAAAATCAAAAATAGAATTGCAACTAAGTAAAATCTGACATCAAAAGTTGACCTAGCATCATCAAATGGATTAAAACCACATTCGTATGCGCTAACTTTTTCCTGATCCATTTTTTGCGGAGTCAAAATATAAGATAACATAAATAATAAAATGGAAAGGAAAGAGGAGATTCCTAAAAATATTAAGATAATTCCATATTCTGAAAAGATAATATTCATTTTTAGATAATTTAAGGGAGTCAGTCCATACTAAGTAAAATACCAGACACAAAAAATACTCAGCCTAGAGATAAAGGTAAAAATATTTTTCAACCTAAACGCATTAACTGATCATACCTATAACGTGGTAATGATGATCGTACTCATATAAATGTAAATAGTAAAAAAGTTGTTTTAACAGCAAACCATATAGAGGGAGGAACTCAATAAAAAGGTAAGAAATTAAAAAGTGGTAACCAACCTCCTAAAAATAAAGCAGTGGTTAAACTACACATTAAGATCATGTTGGCGTATTCTCCTAAAAAGAATAAAGCAAAACCCATTGCAGAATACTCTACATTGTAACCTGCTACTAACTCTGCTTCTGCTTCAGGTAAATCAAACGGCGCTCTATTGGTTTCCGCTAATATTGAAATATAAAACATAAAAAAAGCAGGAAATAGAGGTACAATATACCAAATCGACTTTTGCGCTAAAATAATCTCCGAAAAATTTAGGGAACCTGCGCATAGCAACACATTAATTAGTATTAATCCTAGAGAAACTTCATAAGAAACCATTTGCGCAGCTGAACGTAACGCTCCTAGAAAAGCATACTTTGAGTTGCTTGCCCAACCTGCCATTATAATTCCATATACACCTAGAGAAGAAATTGCTAAAATGTAAAGGACACCAACATTTATATCGGAATATACCATACCTTCTCCCAGTGGTAAAACACACCAGGAAACAAGTGCTAGTAAAAACGTTAGAATAGGAGCCATAATAAAAACTAGTAGATTAGCACTTGAAGGTAAAATTGTTTCTTTAACAAAAAGTTTTAAAGCGTCAGCTCAAGGTTGTAACAAACCTCATAGGCCTACAACATTAGGCCCTTTACGTCGTTGCATAGCAGCCATAACTTTACGTTCTGCTAGTGTCATGTAAGCTACTGAAATTACTAAAGGTAAAACAATTGTAAAAAATTTTAGAGTAGATAGTAAAATCATAGTATTTTATAATGTAAAGGACAAAGCCATTCGTTTAATAGGGGTGTAAAATAATTCAATATCTACAAAAAAAAGAGATATGAAAAAAAAAGATATACCTAAAACAAGTGAGGTTGATTTATCAACAGGTTGTAATATGGGCCATCTTTGAACTTTTGAAAAATAAGCTAATTGAATTATACGAATATAGTAGAAACACGATATACTACTCATTATAATTGCTATTAAAACAAGTCCGTAGGTACTGCTTCGTACGCCAGCTAACAACACAAAAACTTTCGCGAAGAAGCCTGACAAAGGAGGTATCCCTGCCATAGAAAATAAAATTACGGTAAGGGATACCGCAAGTAAAGGATTAGTTTTAGATAAACCTAAAACCTCATCAAGATAGCGAATTTGAGACCATTGCGGGTATTCGTATAAGCGTACAGTATACAAGAAGGAGAATATAGCAAATGATGTCACAATATAAATAAATAAATAAATAACGATGCTTGTAATCCCGAAAGTCTCACCTGGTAGGAAACCTATTAATATAAATCCTATATGATTTATAGAACTATAAGCTAAAAATCGTTTTCATTTATTTTGTGCTAAAGCTCCTAAAGATCCAAAAAGAAGAGATAAAAAAGAGCCTAATAAAAATAAGTTTTTTCAAGTAGAAAAAAGATCATGAAAACTTATTAAAAAGATTCGTAAAAGTAAGGTTATAATTGCTAATTTTGGAAAAATAGTGAAAAATGCTGTTGTACTAGTGGGAGATCCCTCATAGACATCTGGTGCTCACATGTGGAAAGGTGAAACGCTTAACTTAAAAAATAGTGCAGCTAAGACAAATGCTAACCCTAAAAAAGTACCTGACATAAAAGGAATGGGTTCTGTAAGAAAACCTGTAAAAAAAATATGGAAGTCATTAAAGTTGGTTAAACCTGTAAATCCATAAAGAAGAGAAGATCCGAAAAGTAAAAACGCTGAAGCAAACGCACCCAAAACAAAGTATTTTAATCCAGCTTCCGTTGAAAACTCTGATGATCTTTTAAAACTAGCGAGTACATAGAAAGATAAACTTTGAAATTCAATAAGGAGGTATAAAGTAAGAAGATCATAAGTTTGAAGAATACAAAGTAAAGCTAACACTGCTAACAGTATTAGTATTCAGTATTCAAAAGAGTTTATTTTTTCGTTTACTACATATACAATAGAAAAATATGTTCATACAATACTTGAACCTACAATAATTAATTTAGAGCATAGAACAAAAAAATCGGAAGTAAGGAAGAAGTTTCAAGAAGTAAAATTAGAATAAGGAAAGTAAATTAGAATAAGGAAAGTAAATGTTAGAACTTGCACGCTAATTAGCCCTACAACTTTGGAAAGAAGAGGGTAACCTAAAAACGCAGAGCCTGATGCTAATACACCAAATAGTAATAGTACAAATATAGAGATTACTAGGTATATTTCTGGTAAGGTAAAATAAATATCGAAGGTAAAATTTGTCACTAGTTAAATTGGTTTAAATTAAAAATTCTAAAACACATCTTATAAATTCAAAACTGCAGATTCTAATTAATGAAAGTAAAAAAACAAAAGTTTTTTTATTATGCAAATAATCATTTAAAATTGATTTTAAACCTAAATTTAAATGTAAAAATATGAAAGTAAAAATTAAGAAGATGATTTCTAAATCATAAAGTACTGAAGGTAAAAATAAAATAACAGGAATTCTTAGTAGTCATCAATGGTAATACATAGCTATATCGGTTTTAAGAGTTAGAGCAGTGTTCTAGCAAACCACTTACTGTAAAATGTATTTCGTTTAAAAAATTATTTGGTAGTAAACCCATTCACAAAATTAAAAAAAGAAGAGGGAGAAGAATATAAAATTCTCTTCTAGATACATCCTGGAATAATGTAAAATAAGTTAATTTAAGTGATCCGAAACCAATTCTATTTAGTAATCAAATCGAGTAACCCGCGCTGAGAATGATACTAAACGCGATTGTAAAAGTTAGGAAAATATTTGACTGGAATGAGCCTAATAAAACTAACAACTCGCCGATAAAACTACTTGTTCCCGGAAATCCTATATTACAAAAGGAGAAAAAAAGGAAGAAAATAGTAAATAAAGGCATGACTTGAACTAAACCTCCGTAATATTTTAAAATTCTTGTTTTATACCTATCATATAAGACACCGACACATAGGAAAAGTGCACTAGATACTAAACCATGGCTTAACATTAAAACTATGCTACCTTCCACTCCTTGAGTGTTCAAAGTGAAAATACCCACTGTAACGAAACTCATATGAGCGACAGATGAGTAAGCTATAATTTTTTTAAGATCAACTTGACGTAACGTCGTTAAAGATGCGTATAACGCAGCTAGTAAACTTAAAGTAAAGACAAGGGGTGTAAAATAAACTGTCGCTACTGGAAACATTGGAAGGGAAAATCTCAAAAAGCCGTAACCGCCCATCTTTAATAACACACCTGCCAATATGACAGAACCCGAAGTTGGGGCTTCTGCGTGGGCTTCTGGTAATCAAATATGAAATGGTACCATAGGTATTTTTACTGCAAAACTTGCAAAAAAGGCTAACCATAGAAGGATTTGTTGAGTTTCAGAAAAATTAAAGTTCCATAAAATTTGTAAATCTGTAGTACCTACATTTAAATAAATATAAACTAAACCAATTAACATTAGGAGAGAACCTATAAGTGTATATATAAAAAATTGATAAGCAGCACGTACCTTACGTTGTCGAGAACCTCAAATACCTATTATTAAAAACATAGGTATTAAAACACTTTCAAAGTATAAATAAAATAAAAATAAATCTAAAACACTAAACACTTGAATTAATAAAAATTCTAGTAGTAAGAAAGAAATTAAGTATTCTTTTACATAATAAGTTACTGATTCTCAACTAACAAGTATACAAAGAATAATTAAAAAAGTGGTTAATAAGATAAAAAAAAGAGAGATACCATCAATCCCAACTGTATAATAAAAATTTAGAGAAGAAAATCAATTTATTGTTTTACAAAATTGAAAAAAAGGGGAGCTTTGATTAAATTGAATCCAAATTAATAAAGACAAAAGGAATGTTACACAAGAACTATATAAAGTTGCTAAACGACAATGGTTTACGTTTGTTTTAGGTATTAACAATAAATAAAATAAACCTATAAGAGGTGACACGGATGTTAATAAAAGAGGGTTAATAGTCTCAAACATATAATTGGTATTTTTTAGTCATTACTTGATAAGCGTAAGGTTGATTGTTCAAATCAATCTAGACTCATGTGTGACATGTTTGTATTTTATTAATTAAATTTTATAAAATACTCGTTTTAATATACGAATTGATTTTTTATATAAGTGAAAATCTTATCACTTAAGACTGGAGTGCAAAATTCAATTTATGATTAATTTTCAAAGCTAAATTGGATTATTAAACTTACTGAGTACATATAGAAACTTATTGAAAACATCATAACTCTAAAAAATTATGTAATATCAAACTTGATAGCGTGCATTAAGTTTAAGTCCGATAAATTTTGGTGTAAAATAAGACTCTAAGAGTTTAAAATATAAAAAATTGAAACATGTAAAATTAGGAAAAAATACTTAAGCAAATGTTTTTTTGTAACGAAAAAAATAAGCCCACGTATTTTAGTTAGTAAAAAATTAAATACTAAAAGAAGCTGTATGATAAGAAATTATCATGTACAGTTTTAAGCAAAGATATAAATTATTATTCAATAAGTATCGATTGTAACATTGAGTCTATAGCTTAAAGGTTAGAGCGTACGCGTAAAATTTAATTTAAAGGTATTAACAAAAAGAATAACCCAATAAGACGATAATCAAGTAAAAGGGAGAATGAGTCAAATGTAATGTAAGGCAACCCGATCACAAAAAAACAGATTCCTAAAACCATAAAAAATAAATAATGTGTAATTTGACCTGTTTGTAGATACACGAGTTTACGGCTATAATCTAAGACTAATTTGGAAATACCGTAAGGACCTAAGAGTTCTATAAACCCACGGTCAAAAGTTTTAAATGAGGTTCTGTAACCAAAGTTTAAAATAAGCTTTACTAACGTTCTATTGTATAAGATGTCAATAAACCATTTCTTACTGACTAAAAATGTAGTATAATGTAGTATAGGATTCCACTTGCTAGAATTATATAAATTAAAATTTGTAATATTTATACTAGTTGCTAATATTATACCTAAAAAGCTTAAACCAAAAGGTAATCATTTTATTCCTGTAGGTAAAAATTCTGCTTCAAAATATATTGAGTTTACAGGTAAAGTGAAAATAGAGTTATTTCAAAAACTTGTTCCAGGGCCTATAAAGAAGTCTTTTGTTAAGAAACCTATGAATAAACTTCCTATTGCTAAAGTAATCAAAGGGAAATACATCAAAAATGATGACTCATGTACCTTGTTAAGTAAAATTCTGTGGCTATTCGAGTTATTAATAAATGTTAAGTAAATTAATCTAAACGAGTAGAAAGCAGTGAAGAAAACAGAGAGGTTTCCTAGTCAACAAGCGAATGATTTATATGTTAACTCAATATTAGAATATCTAAACACTTGACTTAACTCTAAAATAAAATCTTTTGAATAAAATCCTGTTAAAAACGGAAATCCTGTTAAAGCTAATGTTCCTATTAACATTACAGAATAAGTTAAAGGTAAGAAATTAATTAAAGAGCCCATCTTACGTATATCTTGCTCATCTGAAATAGCGTGAATGACAGAACCTGCGCATAGGAAAAGTAAGGCTTTAAAAAAAGCGTGGTTAGACAAGTGAAACATAGTTACAGCATAATTAGATAAACCACAGCAAAAAACCATGTAACCTAACTGACTACACGTAGAGTAAGCTATAATTTTTTTAAGATCATTTTGAAAAACTCCTATCATAGACGCAAAAAATGCAGTCAGGGAGCCGAATACGACCATTAAGAATAAGATAAAAGGGGTAAATTCAAATAATGGAGAAAATCTAACTAATAAAAACACACCTGCGGTCACCATAGTAGCTGCGTGAATTAATGCTGATACTGGTGTAGGTCCTTCCATAGCGTCAGGAAGCCAAGTGTGTAATCCTAATTGAGCAGATTTACCAACGGCTCCTAAAAATAAAAAAAATGATATCGTAGTCAATGAATGTAGTTTAAATCCTAAAAAATAGATGTAAGAGTCCATAAATAGAGGGATCATAGGAAAAATTAATGAATATTCAACAGATCGAAAAACATAAAAGATTAAAAAAATACCTATACTTAACGAAAAGTCGCCGATACGATTTACAAGAAGAGCTTTTAATGCAGATTGGTTAGCTCAATAACGTGTATGTCAAAAGTTAATAAGAAGGTATGATGAAATTCCAACACCTTCTCAACCTAAAAACATCTGAACCAAGTTATCAGCTGTTACTAACATTAGCATAAAAAAAGTGAATATTTGTAAAAAGGCCATAAATCTAGGACTATGCGGATCATTTTCCATGTATTTAATAGAGTATAAATGAACCAATGTGGAAACTATAGTTACCACTAATAACATTACACATGTTAAACTATCAAATAGAAATCCTCAAGATATTGAGAAAATACCGGAAGTAATTCAACTAGTTAAAATCAAATAGCAGGGTGTGTTTAGAAACCCAACTTCATAAAACGCGAGTAAAGACAATAACATGGACCCTGCTACGCACGTAGTAGAAAAAATACCTGCTCCGTAGCGACCTAAAAATCGACCTAAAAATCCTGTTATTAAAGATCCTAACAATGGTAATGTTAAAATTAATAAGTACATTAGTTATTTATCGTTAAAACTTCTCAAATTTAAAAATTTAGGTTTCAAAGGAATTGAATCTAATACATTTAAATCGCAGTAAAGTGTATTGTAATATAAAACTTTTGCTAATTTTTGGTTTATTAGGTCAAAATCAAATGTAGTGTCAGATGTAAAAGTAGGTAAAATATTTTTTTCGAAGGTGGTTCTAATTTTTATGATATTTTGATTCAGTAGAGTAATTAAAGAGGTTTGTTTTAAATGAAGTTGTTTTTGTAAATGGTTAAATGATTCGTTATTTGCAATTACAAGTTTTTTTCGTGCTTTAAATGATTTAACAAATATGGGTAAAAAAACATGAACTATTATACTGTACAAAAGGAAAAAGGATAAAAATAATCAAAAAATTTGAGGAAAGGCTATTGTAAAGTCTAATTGAGGCATATAATAATATTAGTATTAGTGCATATCAAGCACATCATTTAAATAAATACAGGTCAGTAAAGTAAATACGTAAGCTTGCAACGCCGCTATACCTAGTTCTAAACCAATTAAAATTAGCAATAAAGCTAAAGGTATTATATGAAAAAATGCTAATAGGCCGCCAGCTTTTAACATAGTTCAAGAAAAACCAGCAATTATTTTCAATAATGTATGTCCAGACGTCATATTTGCAAATAAACGGATAGATAATGTAAAAACTTTTATAATATAAGAAACAATTTCTATTGTAACTAGTAAAGGCATTATAATTAAAGGTACACCCTTCGGTAAAAATAGTGAAAAAAATTTAAAACCGTGGGTACGTACTCCTATTATGTTAATTCCTATGAAGATAGATAAAGCTAACGTAAAGGTAAAAATTATGTGGCTTGTTACAGTAAAACTATAAGGTACCATACCCACTAAGTTACAAAATAATAAAAGTGAATGTAAAGTTAAAATAAAAGGGAAATAAACCTCTCCTTTAAAACCTAAATTATCTTTTACAATATTACTTGTAAGACTGTAAAAGGTTTCCTGAGCTAATTGTCAGTTACTGGGTATTAAAGTTACTTTATAAAAACTTAGAACTAGTCAAAAAATACAGATAAATAATGAAATTCCTAAAAATAATGAGGAATTAGTTAAAGAGATATTTAACCCTAACAAAGTTAGAGGTAAAATTGTAACTATTTCAAATTGTTCTAAAGGGCTACTGATAAGGAAAGTTGACATATTTATAGTGTAATTATTTATTTTGTCAGGAGAAGAAGGATTTGAACCCTCAACCATTAGTTTTGAAAACTAAAGCTCTACCAATTAAGCTATTCTCCTATAATTTCAGGTAAGAAATACGTAGTTGTCGGTACGGTATTAGTATTATTAAAAAAGAAAAAGATGATATGTTCTGTAGGAGGTTTTAAGAAAAGATGATTAGAGTTCTTGTTTAAAAAATTATTATTTGTTAGGGTTGTTGTATATTTTATTTGCATTAAATAATTATTAAGCTTAACAGAATATTTTATTTTATTTTCAAGAAGGTTTGTATGAATTAAAAGTTCTGTGTAAGTATAAAAATAAAGTTTACGAAGAGTTGTCTTGAAACCACCCAAAACAGGTTTTTGGGTCGTTGTAAACTCCGTTGTTAATAGAGAATTCAAGTAAGAATTTGAATTTTTATCCAAATTATGAAAAATATTTATTTTATTTAAAGAAGGTAATACTTCTTTTGAAAAAAAATATTTATCAATTATATCATACTTATCAATTAAATGATGATTAGATTGTAAACGTGGTTTAAATGTTAGCATATTATTATAAATTGAGTAAATTTGGAAATAACCAGATTCGAACTGATAATCTTATGTATGCAAAACATATGTTTTTCCAATTAAAACTATATCCCCTAAAATGTAAATATGTGTCAGTATATGGCATGGTTTGAAAAACAATAAGAAACATCTAAGGAAAAACACACATATAGAGGGAGAGGGGGAGAATCCCCCCCAAGTGGTAATATATACTAATGGTTATAGTAATACACTAGTTATAGTGGTTATACTAACCTATGGTTATATATACCTACCTAATGGTTATAGTAATACACTAGTTATAGTGGTTATACTAACCTATGGTTATATATACCTACCTAATGGTTATAGTAATACACTAGTTATAGTGGTTATACTAACCTATGGTTATATATACCTACCTAATGGTTATAGTAATACACTAGTTATAGTGGTTATACTAACCTATGGTTATATATACCTACCTAATGGTTATAGTAATACACTAGTTATAGTGGTTATACTAACCTATGGTTATATATATATATATACGACTTTAAAATGTAAATATGTGTCAGTATATGGCATGGTTTGAAAAACAATAAGAAACATCTAAGGAAAAACACACATATAGAGGGAGAGGGGGAGAATCCCCCCCCCCAAGTGGTAATATATACTAATGGTTATAGTAATACACTAGTTATAGTGGTTATACTAACCTATGGTTATATATACCTACCTAGAAGAGGTGGCTGAGTGGTTTAAGGCGGTAGACTGTAAATCTACTAATATACATTATCATAGGTTCGAATCCTATCCTCTTCAGGATAAACTCTTTAGAATCCTACTCATAGTATTTAATACTGTACGTTTTTAGTTTAATTGGATAAAACATCAATCTTCTAAATTGAATATTAGAGGTTCGAATCCTCTAAAACGTAAATATGTACGTATTTTGAAACATATTAAATGATATAGTTACTGAAGAGGATAGGATTCGAACCTATGATACCTATGATAGGTATGACAGTTTAGCAAACTGTTACCTTAAACCACTCAGCCACCTCTTCTAGGTAGGTATATATAACCATAGGTTAGTATAACCACTATAACTAGTGTATTACTATAACCATTAGGTAGGTATATATAACCATAGGTTAGTATAACCACTATAACTAGTGTATTACTATAACCATTAGTATATATTACCACTTGGGGGGGATTCTCCCCCTCTCCCTCTATATGTGTGTTTTTCCTTAGATGTTTCTTATTGTTTTTCAAACCATGCCATATACTGACACATATTTACATTTTAAAGTCGTATATATATATATATAACCATAGGTTAGTATAACCACTATAACTAGTGTATTACTATAACCATTAGGTAGGTATATATAACCATAGGTTAGTATAACCACTATAACTAGTGTATTACTATAACCATTAGGTAGGTATATATAACCATAGGTTAGTATAACCACTATAACTAGTGTATTACTATAACCATTAGGTAGGTATATATAACCATAGGTTAGTATAACCACTATAACTAGTGTATTACTATAACCATTAGTATATATTACCACTTGGGGGGGGATTCTCCCCCTCTCCCTCTATATGTGTGTTTTTCCTTAGATGTTTCTTATTGTTTTTCCTGATAGCTTAATTGGTAGAGCATATGGCTGTTAACCATAGGATTGTAGGTTCGAATCCTACTCAGGGAGAGGGTCGAAAGGTAATTAACTCAAAAGGTAGAGTATTTCGTTTACATTGAAAAAGTTAAAGGTTCAAATCCTTTATTACCTAGCTTAGTTAAAAATAATAGTGTTTATAGCTTAATTGGACAAAGCGTTAAACTACGAATTTAAAGAGTGGAAGTTCAAATCTTTCTAAACACAACTACATATTTAGAGTGTATAGCTTAGTCTGGTAAAGCACTAAACTTTTAATTTATCTATCTTAGGTTCGAATCCTAATACACTCAGTAATCATTTTATATTGTACCACAAATGAAACCTTATAATGTTTACTTACAAGAATTCATTATTCGAACTTCTTATATTTTACTTAGTTATGTACTTAGTTGTATTCTCCTTTTTCATTATATTGAAATATTTTTTTTATTTGAATCTTCCCCTTTTTTGATTATTTTTGAAGGGAAACGATTAATATTAACACAAGTAACCCAATTATTTATTATTATTCAGTACTATGTCATAGTTATCGGAATGGTATTTCCTACTTTTTTATTTATATACCATATCAACTACTTTTTTAGAAGTAGTTGATATACATATCAACTAAGATTATACAGCCGTTTTACAGCCGTTTTTATAATAACTTTTATAATAACTTTTATAATAACCCATTCTCTTATTTTACCAAATGTGATATCATTTTTTTTATCTTGAAAAGCTCTTACATTTGACTCTGTTATAAAAATTGAACCTGAAATAACATTATTTAGTTACATTAAGTGAACTATGAACTTTAAATTTGTATTCACATTCTTGACTACAATAGGTTTTAGTTTAGTTTACCTTACACCTCATTTTTTAACTATAAACTATATGTACTATTTTATTTATTTATATAAACGTACGTTATTATTTACTGTAATATTTGTACTTTTTCTTTTAACACCTCCAGATCTTTTCTTACAAATAACATTTATATTTTTCTTTTTTATATTTTTCGAGTTAATTACATTTTTCCTCTGTGTAAAAATGTATAATCTTTTTAAATGTACCTTCAATTCTTAAACTACATGCCTACTATAAAACAACTACTTAAACAACCACGAAAAACAACCACGAAAAACAACCAAAACCAGATTTTAAATTATTCACCTCAAAAGAAAGCTGTGTGTGTTCGAGTTTACACTACTAACCCTAAAAAACCAAATTCAGCTGAACGTAAAATTGCAAAAGTAAGGTTACCAAATGGGGTACATATCATCGGGTATATACCTGGAGAAGGTCATAACCTTCAAGAACACTCCGTTGTTTTGATTAGAGGAGGACGTGTTAAAGATCTTCCAGGAGTACGTTACCAATTTGTTAGGGGAGTTTACGACTTACAATCAGTTCAAAAACGTAAAAAATCACGTTCAAAATATGGTACTAAAAAAGCTTCTATCGTTTAGCGGTTAAAGACAATGCCTTTTCGAGGCATAAACGTAGGTTCGAATCCTACTAGAAGTATAACGGGATAGAGTAAGTCGGTTTAACTCATTAGGCTCATGATCTAAAGTCGTAGGTTCGAATCCTACTCCCGTAAATTGGGTGAGTAAAACATAAAACATAAGTATAAAAAATATTAAAAGAGTTTGATCCTGGCTCAGAATGAACGTTTATAATTAGCTTAACACATGCGAGTTAATATTTTTTAGTATTTAAAAAATATAGCGAACGGGTGAGTAAAACATAGAAATTTACCCTAGAATAAATTAATAAAATTTACTTGTTTTAGGAAAAGTCTATGTAAGATTAAGTTGTTGGTAAATAAAGCTTACCAAGCTTATGATCTTTAGTTGACCTTTGCGGGTGATCAACCACACTGGAATTGAGATACGGTCCAGACTCTTTAAAGAGGCAGCAGTGAGGAATCTTGGGCAATGAGCGAAAGCTTGACCCAGCTAAATTATGTGTGTGAAGAAAACAGTTAGTTGTAAAACACTTTGTCAAAATAGAAATAATGATTTAAATTTTTAAAAAAGTCCTGGCTAATTTCGTGCCAGCAGCCGCGGTAAAACGAGAAGGGCTAACGTTATTCGGATTAATTGGGCGTAAAGCATACGTAAACTGAAAATTAATTAATTAAATAAAAACTTAAAACCAATTTTATTCACATTTATTAAAAAATTTTTCTAGAGTTTAGAAGTAAGTTGTAGAACTTTAAATGTAACGGTAAAATGTGTTGATATTTAAAAGAATCTCAAAAGCGAAGGCATCAACTTAGGCTAAAACTGACGTTGAAGTATTAAAGCGTGGGTAGCAAAGGGGATTAGATACCCCCGTAGTCCACGCTGTCAACGATGAGTGTTAATTTTTGAAAAAAATCAGAATTATAGTTAACACGTTAAACACTTCGCCAGGGAACTACGATCGCAAGATTAAAACTCAAAGGAATTGACGGGGACCTATACAAGCAGTGGAGCATGTGGTTTAAATCGACAATACGCGCGAAACCTTACCAACTTTTGCATACGTGTACAGGTGTTGCATGGCTGTCGTCAGTCCGTGCTGTGAAGCGTTTGATTAATTTCAACAAACGGACGAAACTCTTATGTAAAACTATTACAAACCGCTAAAGATATTTTAGAGGAAGGAAAGAACGACGTCAAGTCCTTATGACCCTTATAAGTTGGGCTACTTTCATGTGCTACAATAACTATATCAAAAAGTAACAAAATGTAAATTTTAGTAAATCTTAATAATAGTTGTTTTCTGATTGTTTTCTGCAACTCGAAAATATAAAGCTGGAATTGCTAGTAATCGTAAATTAGAATGTTACGGTGAATTCGTTCTTAGGTCTTGTACACACCGCCCGTCACGCTATGGAAATTCTAGGTATTTGAAGATTTGAACTTTTTAAATTTATAATATAGGAACAACTGAAGTGAAGTCGTAACAAGGTAGCCGTAGGGGAACCTGTGGCTGGAAAATAAAACCAATTTAACCACCCAAATAAAACCAATTTATTAAATATGTTAACACAAGCAAATTGTATAACAATTTCAACCTTTTTATTTTTAATTAGTATTTTAGGTATTTTTTTAAACCAAAAAAATATCTTAATTATGTTAATGTCTTTAGAAATGATGTTTCTATCCGTTAGTTTCAATTTTATTTTTTTATCTATTTACTTAGATGATTTACTAGGCCAAATTTTTGCGCTATTAATTTTAACAGTTGCCGCAGCTGAATCATCTATTGGTTTAGCTATTTTAGTTGTATACTACCGTATTCGCAGTAATATTACAGTGGAATTAATGAGCTTAACAAAAGGTTAA